TATTGGATTTGTTGCTAAAATATCGGTATTAAATCCGAAACTCCCGGCGGATGGCCAGTGACCCAAGGAAACGAAAGAATCGGTTACTTTTTTCATATGATCTCCTCTTATAAATAGGACTATAAACAGACTTACTTCTTTTTGTATTACTTCGCCCTCTTTCTATTTGATAAATTTTCTTATTTCACTTCTCACTCAATTCAATATATTAAATTCTTCTTTTTTTCTATTTTAATATTTCAATCAAAGCCCCCTAAAAAATATTTCATTATAATTAGGTCCCTCACCCCAGAGATCAGTTGCGATATATCTCGTTTGTTCCAACGCTTCCTAAAAAAAGGGGAGGGGTTCCATTAGACTGAAAACGGGAAGGAAGAAAACGAGTAGATCTGCTAATTCCTGATCCTCAAATTAGTCCTTCCCACGGCACTTATCTCAGAATTAAGTTAAAGTTATTGTAGGTGAAATCTTCATAAAATTCGAAAAATCAAGCGGCTAATTCTAAGAAAATAAGAAAGAAAGACAAAAAAAAAAGACTTTTCAATTTCGAGGATTAAACAAAGGGATTTGCAAATAAAAGCGCTAATGCCACGACCAGTCCATAAATTGTTAAAGCTTCCATAAAAGCCAGACTAAGCAATAAAGTACCTCGTATTTTACCCTCTGCCTCTGGTTGTCTCGCAATACCTTCTACGGCTTGTCCCGCAGCAGTACCTTGACCAACTCCAGGTCCAATAGAAGCCAGCCCTACAGCCAATCCAGCAGCAATAACGGAAGCGGCAGAAATCAGTGGATTCATGGTAAGCTCCTCGCATAAAAATAAAGAAATGGTTAATGATACAAGCAACCAATGAATTCTTTTATTATTCTCCATTCAGTCGAAATAACTATAACAAATTTTAGTAATGAGATTTTTGAATGAGAAGAACTGCTTCGATCTCGGGTTTTTAGGTCCTATCCACGGAGTCCTTATCAATCCACAATCAATCCACAATCAATCCAAAGAATCAACCCATAAGGACATATTCTTGCATTTCATTATTTATTTTTCCAAACCATTCTTTCAATTCGGCAGTTTTTCTCTTCTATATGCTCGATTTCATCTGTTTATTCATTTTGCCCAGACGAACTGAGAGGGCTTCTATTGTAATTTCTATCTAAATTCACGGTAGAGTAGCAAAATAAATACGATATATGAATAGTTCATATAGAACTAGTAAATATCTACTATCACATATACACGGCTTTCTTCCTTAACGTAAACCAAAAATTTACATCTTATATGCAACCCGATTATAGATATGGAATCATTCTTTGAAACATATATAAGAGTTGGCTTACAAGCATTAAATAAATTACATATACCCAGTGGGACCCATCCCTACCCCATTTTGGAAAAATCGTATTTGTAAATTTAGAGCTTTCCTTTTGATTATGGTTATCCCGTATTAATGCAAGTATAAAGAAAATTGAATTTTTTTGATTACTACTCTAAATCATATATACCCCATATTGATTGTATTTATTCTATTCTGTTCCAAAATACCTTATACAAGATGCCCATCCATTGCGTTGGTATCAAAAAAGCATATTTTGAAAAAGAGTCAATGATGACCCTCCATGGATTCCCCTATATAAGCCGCGGCTAAAGTTGCAAAAATAAGAGCTTGAATACCACTTGTAAATAATCCAAGGAACATAACAGGTATAGGAACTACTGAAGGTACTAAAGAAACAAGAACAACAACTACTAATTCATCAGCCAATATATTACCAAAAAGTCGAAAACTAAGTGATAAGGGTTTTGTGAAATCTTCTAGGATGTTAATTGGTAAAAGTATTGGAGTTGGTTGAATATATTTACCGAAATAACCCAATCCTTTTTTTGTAAGACCCGCATAGAAATATGCTACTGACGTAGGTAAAGCTAAAGCAACAGTAGTATTTATATCATTCGTGGGTGCGGCCAACTCCCCATGAGGTAATTGTATGATTTTCCAAGGTAAAAGAGCCCCTGACCAGTTGGAAACAAAAATAAATAAGAACATAGTTCCAATAAAAGGAACCCAAGGACCATACTCTTCTCCAATTTGGGTTTTGCTCAAATCTCGAATGAATTCAAGGACATATTCAAAAAAATTCTGACCGTCGGTTGGAATGGTTTGTGGATTGCGAACAGCTATAATAGCGGAACCTAATAAGATAGCAATTACGAACCAAGAAGTAATAAGTACTTGGGCATGGACTTGGAAACCCCCTATTTGCCAATAGAAATGTTGGCCTACTTCTACACCGGATATATCATATAACCCTTTTAGTGTGTTGACGGAACATGGTAGAACATTCATATTGCCCTCTGACAGAAATAGAACTTAAAAAGGAATTATTTTGATTCAACTCTCTCTTTATCGATTCACCTACTTGAATTTCTTTTTTTTAGATACGGAGTAATTACAAAATATACGCAGCAATTTGGATCTCTTTTTCAATATTCAGGATATAGTAAAGTAACCGATTCCATAAATTTATGGAATTCACGAAGTAATTGACTTATCTTATTATTAATCAACGATTTCTTATATAGCTAGAACGACCCTCACAAATTGCGGATACTAGTTTAGTAAGAATTAATCGGATTGAAGCTATCGCGTCATCATTGGCTGGAATCGAAATATCTGCAAGATCCGGGTCGCAATTTGTATCGATTAAACAAATTGTTGGAATTCCCAAAGTAATACACTCTCGAAGAGCCGTATATTCTTCTTGCTGATCAACGATGATTACAATATCGGGCAATCCCGTCATATATTTGATGCCGCCTAGATATGTTTGCAAGTGAGATAATTGTCTCTTGAGCATTGCTGAATCTCGTTTCGGAAGATGGTTGAGTCTTCCCATCTTTTGCTCTGCTCTCAAGTCCCTGAACTTATGAAGTCTTGTTTCTGTAGTGGACCAATTAGTTAACATACCACCGAGCCATTTTTTATTAACATAATGACACCGAGCCCTTATTGCAGCCGATGCTACTGAATCAGCTGCTTTATTTTTTGTACCAACGATTAAAAATTGTTTTCCTCGACTTGCTGCATCAAAAACTAAATCACAAGCTTCTGATAAAAAACGAGCAGTTCTAGTAAGATTTATAATATGAATACCTTTACGCTTTGCAGAGATATAAGGTGCCATTCTAGGATTCCACTTTCTAGTACCATGACCAAAATGAACTCCCGCTTCCATCATCTCTTCCAAATTTATGTTCCAATACCTTCTTATCATTTCTCCCCACATTTCCTCTTTTTTATACGAGGTACCTGATGAAATCAAAAATTGTTCCGATGGAACCTTTCTACCGGAGATTGCGCAGTAATGCACGGCCCGAGCTATTATATTAATTCCTTCCTATTCGTTCTTTTTTTTTTTTTTTAAATTAACACATTACATTGTTTTTTTAACAACCAAAAGTCGGATAGTTCTAATTCTAATTAATAATTAAATGAAAAGGATGAATCCATTCTTAGGAATCAATCAGTAAACCTTGTAAATGATTGTTTTGTAAATAATTGTTCTGATGTATCGGGGAAATTCCTGGGGATGCAAGAATCAAACAATTCTTTGTGGTGGAACAAAATATCTCTCATGCCTCCCTTGAATAGATTCTTCTTTTCGATTTCCAAAGAAATATTGCTTAAACGGTGCACTAATCCCTTGAATCCAGTACCAACGGGTATCATACCCCCCAGAACAACATTCTCTTTCAGTCCTTTCAACCAATCAATACGACCTCGTAAAGCGGCTTTTGCTAAAACTCTAGCAGTTTCTTGAAAACTCGCTTCAGATATGAAACTTTGAGTATTCAGAGATGCCCTCGTTATTCCTAATAAAACGGCTCGGTAACAGATCGCTTCTTCCAAAGCGCGCCCCGTTCGTTCCGCCCTCAACAATCCAATTAATTCACCGGGTGAAAAAACATTAGACATTCCATCTTCTGAAACCAACACTTTTGATGTTATTTGACGTACAATAATTTCTATATGCCTATTATGTATCTGCACGCCCTGCGAGCGATAAACCTTTTGAATCTTATTAACCAAAGATATACGACTTTGTGCTATGGTTAGCTCAGCGCCAATCAAGAATCCCCAAGGAATCCCAAGAGTTCTTGTTATACGTTCGTTCCAACCTTCAACCCGGTTTTCCAAGTTCATTGATATTGAATCAATCGAACGAACTTCTAACACTTGTTCTACTTTTGGAAGACCTTGCGTTATATCACCCGATCTCGATTTTTCATATATAAATGTAACTAATGTATCTCCTTCGTAAAGGATTTCCCCATAATGGCCATGAACGGTTGCTCCTGGAGTAGCCAAATAGGGCTTTGCAGATCTTATTACTAAAGAGTCAACATCAACAATTAGAACCTGCCCCGATTTTAGATGTGGTCCAGATTTCGATATACATACATTTTCACAAAAAAACTGTCCAAGGTTAATTATTGTCGATGTTTCTTCACAATAATCGTGATGGATAAAATACCAATTCCAATTGAATGGATTCAAAATCATGTTAATGGATGGGTCCGGATTAAAAATTCGTCCATTTTCATCTATTAAATAATATTTAAGTACTGGGGAAGTCCGTTTTAAATTGTCAAGCTGCGAATTTTTTTTTACCAAGATTTGATTATGAGTTATTAAATAATAAAATGAAAAAAAATTCGTAATTTTAGGGATAATTCCTAAAGGACCCAACAAATTACGAATTGGGGGTAGGATATCTCTTTTATTTGATTTTTTTATCATGTTGTTGTGATATTTCAACCTGTTGAATGGATCTATTCGAGAACAATTAGATGATGACAAAGTTATCAAGGATTGGCATTCCTTATTTTTATTCAACAACGTACGAATAGTTCCTTGATGACGAATAAGTGATTGTTTAATACTTGCCTTGGAATAAAAAGGATTAAGATTGGTGTGATCTGATCCATTAACGGGGAT